GGTTTTTTTGTTATTGGGATAGGTGAATTGTTATGGATCCATCCCCCGAGGGAACCGGACATGATAATTTTTCATCATCCGGCTCAAGCACAAATCAAACGAATGCAAGTAATTCAGTTCTTACAGGTAAATGCTCAATACCCAAGTAGGCTTACAAGATTGACCATGATCAAGTGCTTTCTGGGTCGTCTCAGACCTTGCGATTGGATTTTATTCCCCAAAAATTCAAAAAAAAAAAATGGAGACTTTTTACATACAAAGTATTTACTTGTTACTAATAGAGTCTAGCCTCTGTTCTTCTTTAGATCCCTTGTTGCACTCCGATAGTATCATATATCATAAATCGGGTCAATGCAAAAGAAATGAGTGCATTTCCATACTATTAAGTAAGTGAAATAGATAAAACAAAATCTGTATTATGCCGCATCACTTATTCTACTGGATCTTACGGAGCCTGTTCACGCACCACATAATCAAGTCTGATCATAGAAAAGATTCTCTTCAAGTGAACCAGCCTATCCTCTGTATGGGGCTTACGCGGTGGTTGGAACAAAGACACATTTAGTTGTGAATTCAAACAAATGTGGCAGATAAGGAATATATCTGCACGGACTAATCAATAGTTCAAGTCACACACTCCCATAATCCATTTTCTCTTCGGAGAATTCACTTCAACCATTAGTGTCAAAGAAATAATACAATTTTGTGGGGTTGAAGGGAAATATCCAAATACATGTTTTATTCTTTTCAATAATCCATATTTATAGCAATGAAATCCTATTGTTCCTACCCTGAGTGAAGTGATAAATAACTGATTACAAATATCTATGATCTATATTATATTCTTTATTCTCTATAAAGGACCAGAAATGCCTTGCTTACGTATCATTGGGAAGTGCATTAACATAAATACGGCAGTAAGCAGAGGTAATACAAAAGTGTGTAAACTATAAAAACGAGTCAGAGTGGGTTGTCCTACACTAGCACTTCCACGTAATAACTCTACCAAAGGCGATCCTATTACAGGAATAGCTTCCGGTACACCTGTTACAATTTTGACTGCCCAATAACCAATTTGATCCCAAGGTAAGGAATAACCAGTCACACCAAAAGATGCGGTCAATACAGCCAGAACCACACCTGTAACCCAAGTCAATTCACGAGGTTTTTTAAAGCCACCGGTGAGATACACACGAAATACGTGCAGGATCATCATTAGGACCATCATACTTGCCGACCATCGATGAACTGATCGGATTAACCAACCAAAATTAGCTTCAGTCATTATATATTGAACAGAAGCAAAAGCTTCAGTAACGGTCGGGCGATAGTAAAAAGTCATAGCAAATCCCGTAGCTACTTGTACTAAAAAACAAGTAAGCGTAATTCCGCCTAAACAATAAAATATATTGACATGCGGAGGAACGTATTTACTAGTTATATCATCTGCAATCGCCTGAATCTCAAGACGTTCTTCGAACCAATCATAGACTTTATTGAGATAGGTAAACTCAAGGAACTCCCCCTCTGAGAACCGTATATGAGAATTTCATCTCGTACGGCTCAAACAGAAACACCCAAATACTGGCTATAACGGATATGTGGAATAGAAAGTTTGAAACTTCTTTAATCCTTTAATCCTATGATTCAATCTTTCTCTAAAGATACGAAAGAATAAAAATCTGAAAGCTCTTCTTTATGGTTATAATGCCAAAATATCAAGTTGGCTCATTCGTCTTTATGTTGATGGTTACAGGCCTCTTGAATCTTCTATTTACCTATTTTTTTTTTTCTTTTCTTTGATTTTTTATTTGTGTGTAATGCAGCTTTACTTCTGTTTTCTTTATTATTGATAGGAATTCTCTTGTTAAGACCCTATAGAATCGATTAAAACCTCAGATTCATACTACAACCACGATGATTCAATAAAACCTTCAAAATAAGTCCAAAGATTCTCTGAGTAAGAATCGGTGGATCATCACTTATTCAATGAATATATATAATGAAAAAAAAATACAAAGAACGGTTTGTCCTTTAATTCAAAATAAAAAAAGCAGAAAAAGAATAAAAATCTTTCAATTTATAACTTCTAACCCTTTTTTTTAACTCTTTTTGGTTAATTCTTTTTTTGGAGTCCGGCAAGCGAGGTCTGAATATGAAATATGAATCATAGTTATAATAGTTTGTAATCTATTTCATATATTCCGCGCGTTCCAGATACTAGAATGAATATCCGACGAGGTAAAACCATCTGTATCAAGATGACAGAACCGATTTCTGTAGTATCCATAGGATCAATTATAACAAGTCACACACTCATATTCCGGAAATACAGAAACAAAGAAATTCCACGGTCGAACTACCAAAAAATAGAATGGACTAAAAGCGACCTAAATGCTTCACTTGGTTTTGTATTGAAAAGCTATTTAGTAGTTCTTGTTAATCTAATTCATTGAAATTCCGTCCAGTAAAATGGAAGAATTATAAATCTCCAAAATAATAGATAAGAATATCGCAAATAGAGCCATTGCGATACCCATCAAAGGAGTAGTTCCCCAACCGGGAGCTACTTTACCATATTCCGAATTCAATGGTTTCAATAAATCCCCTATAATAGTTCGTCTTGGACCAGATCTAGAACTATCCTTAACGGTTTGTGTAGCCATAAATCCTATTTTGTATTCATTGAGAGTCGTTGACTTTGTATACCATTCTATTGTAAATAAATGATCTTATCATAGATCCGTTGTAGTCTTAAAATTATATAATAATGGAAACAGCAACCTTAGTTGCCATCTCTATATCTGGTTTACTTGTAAGTTTTACTGGGTACGCCTTATATACTGCTTTTGGGCAACCCTCTCAACAACTAAGAGATCCATTCGAGGAACACGGAGACTAGTTGAATTAATGAGCCTCCCAATATTGGGAGGCTCATTAATTCAATTGAGATAGAGATAATCAAAAATCATTTCATCTTTTTAGTTGGAACTTTAGGCGGTTCCCTAAAAAAGATAGCGAAAAAGATTATTCCTAAAGTCGAGACTAAAAGGAATGTATAAACCAATGCTTCCATAGATTCGATTGTGGTTTACAATTATAGCTTCCATACCTGTTTATTTTGGATCGTCTCCCGGATAATTAAAAAGAAAGAGTCAAAGGAAAGGCAGCAATTCAAATCAAGATTTATTCGGTACCCTATTTATGTTAAACTATGTTAAATCACAAAAATAAAGGTGAAAAGTAAGAAATCAATCTTATATCAGACTACTTGTCTTCTTGTAGTCGGATCCCCAAGTTTTTGGAATGCTCCAAATTCTACTTGAGCATCCAAATCTGGGTCAATACCGGCAAAAACATCTCTGAACAAGGTTCTAGCACCATGCCAAATATGTCCGAAGAAAAAGAGTAGAGCAAACGAAGCATGTCCAAAAGTAAACCAACCCCTTGGACTGCTACGAAAAACACCATCGGATTTCAAAGTAGCACGATCTAATTCAAAAATCTCTCCCAATTGAGCACGTCTAGCATATTTTTTCACAGTAGCAGGATCACTATAACTGACTCCATTCAGTTCGCCGCCATAGAACTCCACAGTTACACCTACTTGTTCGACACTATACTTCGATTCTGCCCTTCTAAAAGGAACATCTGCTCTAACAATTCCGTCTCCGTCTACCAAAACAACCGGAAATGTTTCAAAAAAAGTAGGCATACGACGTACAAAAAGTTCACGACCTTCTTTATCTCTAAAGATAGGGTGTCCTAACCACCCAACCGCTATTCCATCCCCGTTGTCCATTGAGCCCGCTCTGAATAATCCCCCTTTTGCCGGATTATTGCCGATGTAATCATAAAAAGCTAATTTTTCAGGAATTTTAGACCAAGCTTCTGATAAACTTTGATTTTCGGCTAGCCCAGCGCCAACTCTTCTATATATTTCTTGCTGGAAGTATCCCTGATCCCATTGATAACGAGTGGGACCAAATAATTCAATCGGGGTAGTTGCTGAACCATACCACATAGTTCCAGCAACAACAAAAGCAGCAAAAAAAACAGCAGCGATACTACTGGAAAGGACGGTTTCAATATTTCCCATACGTAATCCTTTGTATAGACGTTGGGGCGGACGGACACTAAGATGGAATAGACCTGCTAATATGCCCAATGTACCTGCTGCAATATGATGAGAGGCTATTCCTCCCGGAACAAAAGGATCAAAACCTTCCACACCCCACGCTGGATTTACAGATTGTACCCTTCCGGTTAGTCCATAAGGATCGGACACCCATATTCCAGGACCATACAACCCCGTTACATGAAATGCGCCAAACCCAAAACAAGCCAGTCCTGAAAGAAATAAATGAATTCCAAAAATCTTAGGTAAATCTAAAGAAGGTTTTCCTGTGCGTTCATCACAAAATATTTCTAGATCCCAATACACCCAATGCCAAATAGCTGCCAAAAAGCACAAGCCAGAAAACACAATATGTGCACCGGCCACACCTTCGTAACTCCAAATACCCGGATTCGTTATAGTCCCTCCTGTGATACTCCAACCGCCCCATGAATTGGTTATTCCTAAACGAGTCATGAAGGGTATAACAAACATACCTTGTCTCCACATTGGATCAAGAACAGGGTCAGAGGGATCAAAAACCGCTAATTCGTATAGAGCCATCGAACCGGCCCAACCAGCAACTAGAGCTGTATGCATTATATGGACAGAAAGCAAACGACCCGGATCATTCAATACGACGGTATGAACACGATACCAAGGCAAACCCATGGAAATACCCCTTTCTCAACGAAAAATAGACACTATGTAACTTTATTGCATTGGAAAAAACTATGCTATGTACCCCCCCTTTTTTTCAGTAGATTATCTCGAAGAAAGGATTAATATTTGTTCTATTCTTATTCTTTTAGTAATAATGGAAGAGTTCTGTTTGTAGGAACAAAAAGAAGCAGATCTATTCTATATCCGATAAGTACCAATACGCAATGGTAGGGGGGAGGGATCCCACGTTCATTTTCTATGAGTGAAAGCATACATATTTGTTCATATCATTAAAAAGACCTATTCCTAAAGATTTTCTCCTTTAGTCATAGTCATTCTGTCTTCTTTTTTTATTTTATGTTATGAACTTATTCACTTTATGGATAAACTATGATAAAGGCTAATCTTATTAATATTAAGACAATAAACCCATTGTTTAAGACAATAAACCCATTGTTACGCTTCCACATCAAAGTAAGATATAGTACTTAATTCTTTTTTTCTTTCATTTCATGCCTATTGGTGTTCCAAAAGTACCTTTTCGAAGTCCTGGAGAGGAAGATGCATCTTGGGTTGACGTATAGTGCGACTTGTCAGATATATTGGGTCACATGGGATTCCCCCATTCTCTCCCCCGATCGAGATATCCTCTCTTTCGCCCAAGAAAGATTGATTGACTTATCAAAAATTTGGAGCGTGAAATGCAATTTTATTTATTTTGTTTTTTTTTTTTGGGGGGGGTATCCAGATTAATATTATCAATTAGAATAATTTATGGTTTAGAATACTTTATAGTTGTCTCGATTGGACCAATAAAATGAAGTATCCAGGCTCCGTTTACAAAAAACCCAATTGGTAATATATCTATGATTACTATCTTTATCATATTCTATTTTTAATTTATAAACAGGAGTGATCTTAAACTGTTTAATCAATCGAGTAATATAATGAATACATTAAATATTTGGCAGAAGACATGACATAAAATAAATTGAAAAATAAAAAAGCCATATCAAAAAGACTTGGTATTGGGACATTTGTCCTATATGTACAAATAAAAATAGGGCCGATCTTTACTTGACTTGGAGTAGAACATAAACCTAACAAAATTGAAGAAACCCATTCCGGAACAAGAAAATGACATCGTGATTTGTATTCAATCTCGATGAAACAATACATCAATGAGAAGTTCGTTCGATAAATTTAGTCAATTACTTTTCTATTTTTTGATATTTATAGGTAAAGTAAACAGACCAAAACGAATCTTTCTTGAAAAATAAAAATGGAATCAAAAAAGTCCTTTGTTAGAAGGAGTCCAAAAGAATGCGGGCTGTAATCTACACATTGATTCTTTTTTTCGCGATTTTTGATAACCTGTATGCATCAAAAGGTGCGCGTATGGTTCCTAAAGATACAATTTTATCCTAATCAACCGACTTTATCGAGAAAGATTACTTTTTTTAGGCCAAGAGGTTGATAGCGAGATCTCGAATCAACTTATTGGTCTTATGGTATATCTTAGTATAGAGGATGATACCAAAGATCTGTATTTGTTTATAAACTCTCCCGGGGGGTGGGTAATACCCGGAGTAGCTATTTATGATACTATGCAATTTGTAGGACCAGATGTACAGACAATATGCATGGGATTAGCCGCTTCAATGGGATCTTTTATTCTGGTCGGAGGAGAAATTACCAAACGTCTAGCATTCCCTCATGCTCGGCGCCAATGAGTTTTGTATTTGAGAGAAAAAAGAAGACTATGCCTTCGCCATATGAAATATGACTATTAAGTAATAATAGCATGGCATTTTGAATTCGATATGAGAAAAAAAAACCATTCGATTATATATCGAAAGAGTAGTATGAGATAAGGGGCATTTCCGATTTTATCTGATCTATCGGAAGCCTATTGCAGCGTCACAAACTGTTTTGTTTTCACCCCAGAAGACAGACTAATTATGTTATGAAAGAATAAAAAAAAAAAGAAACTTTGGGATTGTTGAATAAAAGACTAAATAAATATCTATATAAATATAAAGCAACGGAGCCATCATAGTATTTTTTAACTACTCCAAAATAAAAAAAAAAAAGGAAGGATGATTATTGGATTATTTACCGATCTGGGTCTAGTATGATAGACCCTATATTTTCTGTTTCTTCGATGGGAGGGAAAAGTGAATTCCATTGTAGAGCCGTATGCAATGCGCAAAAGATAACGATGCCTGTACGGTTGTTCAATTCTATCTTGTTTTTCGTAGTATTTATTATTCTTTATTTGATTTGTTCTCTTTGATTTATCTTCGAGATAGAAGAACCATTTTTTATGTTATATAATCAGGGTAATGATCCATCAACCTGCTAGTTCTTTTTATGAGGCACAAACGGGAGAATTTATCCAGGAAGCGGAAGAACTGCTGAAGTTACGCGAAACCATCACAAGGGTTTATATACAAAGAACGGGCAAACCTTTATGGGTTGTATCCGAAGACATGGAAAGAGATGTTTTTATGTCAGCAACAGAAGCCCAAGCTCATGGAATTGTTGATCTTGTAGCGGTAGAATAAAAAATAACAAGGATGTCACGAAAATACGCAATTCAAAATCTTATCTTCTTACCTACCGGGGTTTGATATAGTATTATATTAATTAATCTATTAATATAGAATTATCAATATAGAAGTAATTCCTAATCATCCGGTTAGGATCGATCTAAACCGATTCATTATGTATACGAGTCAACATGCCAACTATTAAACAACTTATTAGAAAGACACGACAGCCAATCAGAAATGTCACGAAATCCCCCGCCCTTGGGGGATGCCCTCAGCGACGAGGAACATGTACTAGGGTGTATGTGTGACTCGTTCAGAGCATGGACTGGGACAAAAGAACCCATTTTTCCAGTATCAATGATCAGTACCAATAAATAGGATAAAATGGATTTCTTCCATTTACTATATAAAAAGGATCTATCATATCCTTCTATTGTTTATCAAATCTTATGGTTTCTATTGGTGTAAATCGTAAATCCAAGCGTCTCAATTTTCAATTTAAGATGAAAAAGAATTTCCCATTGGTAGCAAATGGTTATCCATTAAGCAGGGAAAATATTATTTAAATTAAAAGGCAAAAAGATTATGCCCTTACTCTTGCAACAACGGACTAACAGGGTCAGCTACACAGCTAATCTTCATAATTAAATATCGTTACTGTATAGGTAGATCTCGTTGTGAAAGACTGATTACTGGATAATTCATAGGTAGAGCCAAAGAGTGTAAACTGTACAAGTTAACAATAGCATTGATTAAATGAAAGAAGGGGCTCCGGTGTATAGAGGGGACCTCGCCGTTTAAAAAGTAACCATAGAAACGATGGAACCCACGATTTTTTTATCCATTTAGATTTACTACTTTGTGTTTTTATTTAATATGCTTTTTTTAATATCTAGTATCACTATCCATACAATTTCTTATTTTTATTTCGAGGTGAAATGCCTAGAAGAAAAAAAGAGAAAATCGTGGTCGGGAAGGTTATAGTAGCAAAAGCCATTGGAGTTTTTATTTTATACATTGGACGAATCCGTTTTGTTATTCAAAAATTAGGAAAGGAAAAAGGAATAACTGAAAGAAGGGAAATCAATTAGTTATTCATCGAAGTTTCATTTATTCAATGACCAGAATTAAACGAGGATATATAGCTCGAAGACGTAGAACAAAAATTCGTTTATTTGCATCAAGTTTTCGAGGGGCTCATTCAAGACTTACTAGAACTATTACTCAACAGAAAATAAGAGCTTTGTTTTCGGCTTATCGGGATAGAGGTAGGAAAAAGAGAGATTTTCGTCGTTTGTGGATCACTCGGATAAATGCAGTAATTCGCGGCTATAGTGTATACTATAGTTATAATAAGTTAATACACAATCTGTACAAGAGGCAGTTGCTTCTTAATCGTAAAATACTTGCGCAAATAGCTATATTAAATAGAAATTGTCTTTATATGATTTCCAATGAAATTATAAAATAAGTAGATTGGAAGGAATTCATGGGAATGTTTTAAATTTTAAATGGAGTTCGCTGGAGAATTAACTCCGGGAAGGTAGAATAGAAATTAGTATGATACAATATAATAATATGATAATATGATATAATAATATGATAATATGATAAGGTCGCCAAAATGAACAAACAACACGTTCAATAAAAAAAGATTGATTCTTTTTTTTTTCTTATGATACAACAATCTTTTTCTTATGATACAACAATCAAAATCTGGATTCGCGAATTTTTCGAACAAAACATCAATCCGCCTTTGAGTTCGTATTAGAATTTTGATTCAAGTGAAGAATAAACCTATTTCTTTTTGATTCTAAGACCAGTAGTTCTAGTGGTCGACTCATCTTTTTCAAATTGTTTCTCATTATTAAGAAAAGGTAACAAAGATAAAATACGAGCTTGCTTTATAGCACTAGCAATTAATCGTTGTTGTTTTAAGTTTAATCGATTCACCCGTCTAGATAATATTTTTCCTTGTTCACTAATAAATCGACTAATTAAACTCATGTTTCTATAATCAATTCGATCCCCCGATCCAATCGGGGGCAAACGCCTACGAAAAGATCGCTTGGATTTAAAATAGAGTCGCTTGGGTTTATCCATGATTTGTTTATTCCTTATCCCAAAAATCCTATTTTGATGATGGATTTTGGGTTGTTTATCTTTAAATATATGTTATATAGAATATATATATAATATATATCATTTTGAATCTTCCTTGTAAGGGTGACATACAGGCGATCGGATCAGTTCGATCTATTTCTTTATCTCCCCATGAATTGTATGTTTGTAACAAAAGGGACAGAATTTTCTCAATTCCAATCGACTAGGCGTATTATGTCGATTCTTTTGAGTAATATATCTGGAAATACCAATACTCATTGATTCCTTATTAGCACCATTTCGAGTACATTTGGCACATTCCAAAATAACTGTTACTCGAACATCTTTACCCTTGGCCATGAACCTCCTTTGGATTTTTTATTTAACCAACTATTCCATTTTCCGATCCAAAGAGAAGAAAGGAACGAAAAAAAAAATAGAAGTTGCTAACTCGAAATCAAATTCTGAAAGATTTCGTTGAAATCAAGATAGTAATATAATAAAATAAGTAATAGAAGAATTTCTAACTACATTTATAATCCCAGTAAAGTATTTCATTTTTCATTTAAGTATTTTGTATAATATTGTTGACCTAGCCATCAATTTCCATTTCCGTTCTCATTCTCTTATCTTATTAATTTAAATGAAATTTAGAGTCCCGGTCCGAGTTCCGAGTTTTACTGAAGTTGAATCCACTTTTATTCTTTCTCTTTTCGAACTTATTATAATTTAATAAATTCGAAAATTCAAAGAAGGGAAGGGGAGGGATTAGTCACTGATATTTGATTATATCTCTAATCTTCTTCACCCCCTCCCATGTCAATAACTAGAACTAGAAGGAGAATTAAAAAAAGGAGAATATCAACGCATCCGGGAATAAACGATTAATCTCTATCAATAGACCTGCTAAAGACCCAAACCATAAAGTACTTACTACCGGTGCCACGGAGAGATATGTTTTTAGATCTCGCATTTTAAATCCTCCTTATTTATTGTAATTTGTAATACATATATGATCAGACATATATGTAATTAATGATCACTTGTATTTGTACGCGGAATGCCTAATTCAAATGGAAATGTACAACGATTCAGTAGCTATTCCTTTTCTTAAAAAAAAAAGAAAAAAAAAATACACCCTTTTATGTCCCAACATTCCCGAAAAATATTATATTCATTTTTTTTTACAGCAGGTTTAATTATACGTTACGTATATAAGTCTTTTATTATACTTAATAATATGTTATATGATATGAGAGTTATATGATATGATATGAGATAAAAAAAAATAAATGACAAGATAATTTTTGTATATGAATGGATAAAATAAAGATGTGGAAAACAATACAGGTATTCTCTACAATGACACTGTCGACCAATGGAAAGGGATGTAGCGCAGCTTGGTAGCGCGTTTGTTTTGGGTACAAAATGTCACGGGTTCAAATCCTGTCATCCCTACCTATTACTTATCTTATGAGCAGTAACAAGGGATTAATTGAAATCGATTCAAATTGGGTATCCATAATCCAATACATAATATGATCAATCTTTCATTTTACAATATTCTATATAATTCTATATAATAGAATAGTAGATGCATGCAAAAATATATTAGGGTTACAAAATATTTAGAAAGCGCTCTTAGTTCAGTTCGGTAGAACGTGGGTCTCCAAAACCCGATGTCGTAGGTTCAAATCCTACAGAGCGTGATTCCATTCTTGTTATTCTTAGGTCGAAAATTACAATGAAATAATTGAACAGTAATCTAAATTTGACCCCCTATGGATTAAACTTAAAACAAGTAGGGGGTCAATCAGATATTAATTAATCAAAGGTCCAACTGATCACCACGTCTGTATTGTAAATATGCAGTTACAAATAATCCAGCCAAAGTAATAGGAATTAGACCTAAGACAATTCCAAATAGCAAAACTTCAATCATTTCAATTTGTTTGAAAGGAGAAAGGGAGAGGTACTATCTATTCTTAAATATTAATTCGTATTGCACATGAATCTTAATGACCAAGAATTTGAAATTGACACGGTAAGAAACTATAGAATATATGGAATACCACAGAAAGATTTCTTTTTTTTATGAATTATTCATTCAATTAATTTCAAATAAGTCGTATCTTGTTCAAACTGATAAATAGAGCTGAAGTTATAGTTAAAACCGCTAGTAGAAAACCGAAATAACTAGTTATGGTAGGCATAAAGAGGCTAAATGAAATATGTTATTTTTTTTTATACATATGTTTATAAAGCACTTCCCTAAATCTCAATTTTGGTTTTGAAAGAGATAAACAAAAATACCAATTGAAAGAATAAGTTCAATTGAAAGTTTTTGATTCAGCAATTATTATCATTATAAATAGTAATAAAAAAATAGAGTGACATAGGTAAGAAATCAATTCATCATCTGTGATATCTATTCATCCCGTGATTCCGAATCAACAGATTCGATTCATTGTGCAACTCTTAAAAACAAATATTACTATACTAATAATTACTATCTATACTAATAATTACTATACTAATATTATATTAATATTATAAATAATAATAAATAATTTTAAATAATAAAAAACTGTGTTGGATAACTTCATTCAAAAAATAAATGAATTTGAATCGCTTAAAATTGAAAATTGGAAAATCATTTCTATTTTTTTTTTATCTTTTTTTTTATTATTGTATCGAATATATTGTGTATTTTCGAACCAAAAATGACCTTATAGTATAATGCCTCTTACTTTATTACTTTCCTTTTTTTTACTTTAATTTGAACTCATTAGATTCAGTAGTAGGTTCATTCACATAATATCTCAAATAAGAAGAAAAAGAGTTTTGCAGAATCTAATCGTGCGAAACTCGGTTATACATTTTGTCTTTACATATTTAAAATTAGAAAGCCCCGACTTTCTAATTCTAATTAGGTCACGAAAGACCCAAAGGGCCTAATACAACAATGCTTGCATCGTGAATATTGATTCTTATTTGATTACTTGCTTGTTCTCTTTCTTTCATCGAAGACTATCTACTAGTCTTACTTGTTACTGGACAAC